ATAGTTCAATACTAAAGCGAGGGAGTCCCACTGATCCAAATACAGATGCAGATAATGAATGTTTGAAATCCATACTATGCAAGGAGACATTGCTCTTGCGAATTGGAAGTCTATGTAGATACAATATGGGTCGGGTTCCAGCCCCATTACACGCCTAATTATCCCATCATCCACCAAAACTTGCCCCCCCAGCTCCCAGTTAAGATCGACATCATCATCAATACCGTCACTATCCAGACTCTCATTCTTAAACTCATCTAGATATTCCTCAGAATCTTTATTAAAATCAATACAATCAACATCCAACTCCACCAACGCATCGTCAAATTCCTCAAGATCGACGCACTGATCAAGATAAAAAAAGAGTGTATCAGGCGCTTTGTCCAGAACTATCGGAACGAAAGGAAGATAGGAGTTTGTCGCTAGGGATTTGACCAAATGGGATCGTCCAGTTCCTGTAGAACCTACCACTAAAATACCCTTAGGGGGGGCTAGGCGTAGGCGGAGCGAAAAGGGTTTTGATTTTGCATAACCAAAACTATTAGCCTCATACCAGAGTCTTGAATAAAAGCCTGTTTGATAATGAGCAAGGAATATCCGTTTTTCTGCTAAACAGGATGTATTGAACTCATAATTGATTAGACCCTTTTGATGAATGTCAACTAAGTATCGTAAGTAAACTGCTCCCGGTTGTTCAAGCATTTGATAACCAGAATCATTCTTGAATAAATGATCACTATAAGTCAGACCCAATAGAATTTGATTCATCCCTTTTTCTGTACTGAAGGTGCAGGACTGCATCAAGGAATGTCTAGGTTTATCCAAAATCCAATCAGTGCTCAAGATCCAGGATTCTATTTTATCATGAGTCTTCAAACTTTCTCCTTTTATTATCCATGAATAGATCTCTTTACTTCTATGACTTAGATATCTCGTCTTTATCGAAAAAGTGATTCGATCGATGAAAAAATTTGGTAGGAAATTTATGAGAAGATCGATGGGAGTGAAAAATATCATCTCTATAAATAAGACCCCATAATATTGTATGCGGAGGATATAAAACGGTATTTGGTTGTCGACTAGGTCCATAGCAAATCCAAGGAAATTCTTTTCCAATTTGCGTTTCCATTGGAACTGGAACCGGAAAGAATTCGGTTCAGGTATACTAGGATACGCATCCAGAAGGTCCTCCAAATCACTCATGTATGATTCCATCATCAAAGATTTTAACCCTTCGAACTCTGTATGTAACTCACTAGAGGTTTTGGAAACCGACATAAGATATATCTGAACGAGATATCCAGCAAGAAGAAGAAGTAAAAGGATTGAATAGAGTAACTCCCGAACATTTGGCGAGCTCCGATTTGTCGATATCAATGGTAATTCCTTCTTGACATAAATTGTTTTACGAAATGTTTCATCAATTAGTTCCCATATTTCGTCGTTCTCCAGAAGAAGCTTATGTAAACACTTAAGAGAAATCTCACTTATCTTTGTCTTCAATTTTCTCTTAAGAATTCGCCATTTTCTCTTAAGAATTCGCCATGATCTATCTGATCTCTGCATAATATCATTCAAAATGGATACAAATTTGTGATTGCTACTTAGTAGGTCTGCAAAGGTATCTAAACATAGTAGGTCTGAAAGGGTATCTAAAAATAGCGGGTCTGCAAAGATATCGAAAAATCGTAGGTCTGAAAGGGTATCTAAAAATAGACATTTTATATATTTGTACCCTGTCGAAGTAAAGAAGAATGGCAGATATGTTTGGAATAGATTCCATTTTGAGAGAATTGTATCTCGTTGAAAAGTTCTATCCATCTGCCCTTTCTCAATGCATTTCTTTGAACGAAGATTCCGTTTTTTCCTCTTTGCGGATGGTAAATATTTCTCAGAAGGTGAATTGAGATACCGATGCAAGTTCTTCCTTTCTGAATCAGATAGACTCATATCTGAAAGAGGTTGACAATAAGTTCTTTCCAAATTGACTATTTCTTCCTCTGTTAGAGGTGTTCCAGAAATGTCTGCGATCGAGTAAATAGTTCTACGAACGAATAGATCGGATCGAATTGGAAAATGGAAAGATTTGTACAAGTTATACCTTTCGTCACCTCTTTGTGGAAAATCGTTAGATATGAATATGTTAGACTCGATTGGTGAAATAGTATCTCTCTCCAAAAAAGCATGTTTTTTTTTACCGCCGCACAAAGAAAATATTTTCTTGCGAATGAATAAGATATTGAGGAATTTTCTATACGTAAAATCATAATTATTGATACGGGCCTTTTCCATATAAAAAGGGAATCCTTTGTTACAATAGAAGAAGAAGTGATGTGGATTATTCAAGAATCGAAGTCGATTTACTTTATAAAAAGCAGATATCAATGAACTTCTATGAAATGCTTTTACGGGATTCAACCAATTGTCTTGATCGCGGAATATCATTGAGAAATAGGAATCCGTGTTATCAAAGGATTTCCTGTGATTCTTTCTAGTATGG